ACTACGGTCTCGAATTTCTTAATAGCAGTATCTATTCGAAACGAATTCTCTAGCATTTGACTCCTTATCACCGAAGAGTTTAGTCGTACACTTGAAAGATAGCCCAGAAAATAGAAGGGATGATTATATAATTGCTTTATATGGATCCTGGCCGGTTGAGACCACAAGTCAAAATGACATTGCCAAAAGTTGACAAGGTGAGATTTCCATTTCTTTATCAGAAGATGAGCCCCCCTTGAAGCCAGAATCGATTTTCCTTGATATCTGACATAATGCATAAAAGGGTCTTTGAACAACCATAGGGTTTTCTGAAAATCGTTACAAAGCACTACTACAAGATATTCTATTTTTGCATAGAAATGTGTTCGCTCAAGAAAGGATCCAAAAGATTTTGATCGTAAATGAAAGGGTTGTTTACGGAGAAAAATGAATATGAATTCACATTCATATACATGAGAATTAGAGAGGAACAAGAAGAATCTTTGATTCTCTTTTGAAAAAAGGGAAATGGATTTTTTTGAAGTAATGAGACTATTTGAATTCCAATACTCGTAGAGAGAGAGTCGCAATAAATGCAACGAAGGAGTATCTTGTATCCAAGAGTGAAGGGTTTGAACCAAGATTTCCAGATGGATGGGGTGGGGTATTAGTATATCTGACACATGATTTAAATGTGATAACTTGTCCTCGAAAAAGGGAAATATTGAATGAATAGATCGTAAATTATGAGATTTTGCTATTTCTTTTTCTTTTAGGGAAGATACCAATCGCAGCGAGAATGGAATTTCCACAACGACTGCAAAAACCTCCGATATCATTTGAGAATCAAAATGATTGTTGTGCCCAACGAATCGATTTTGATTAGAATCATTAACCGAAATAATCAAACGATTCTGTTGATGCATTCGAGTAATTAAACGTTTCACAATTAGTGAACTGGATTTATTGTCATGATCTAAATTTTCCACCGGTTCATAAAGAATCGATCCATTTAAAGCATGACCATGAGCAAGCGCGTAGATATATTCCTGAAATAGAAACGGATATAGGAAGTATTGTTGCCGAAATCCATCCATTTCTAAATATCCTTGTAGTTCCTCCATTTCCATTTGAAATTACACTTGAACCAAATGGGGGATTTCTTGAGTTATCAAATAATACATAGTACGATACGGTCAGAACAAGGTATATAGTAAGAAAAGAATAGATACCCCGGAGCCAGAAAGGACAATCAACGGATCCTATTTCCATCCAATTTATTTATGTTCGTTATAGTTACAAGAGATGGTTAGAAATCCTTTATTTTTACAACCCGATCACTCTTTTGACTTTGGAATAATGAATTTTGATCAGTATACCGTTTCTTCTACACATTCGTCTCCACTACATAATAGAGAACATAATAGAGAATAGTTAGGATTCATAAAAAAAAAGGAATTGATGATCCACTCACAAGAGAACCCTTTCCCACATCAGGCACTAATATATTTTTAACGTCTAATTAGATCGGGTAATCATTCGAATTAAGAACAAACAGAAGCTCGTTGCTTTTGGTTTCCCTATAATTGGAGCTATAGGGCTCTATCCATTTATTCACTCGACCCAACTTGAATTGATTTGACCCCTTTCCAAGAAAAGAATCAAAACAAGATTTTGTATCGATCCGTTAAGGATGAAGTATTCTAAGAGTTCTCCATTGATACGACATGCTGTTTTTTCCTTTCATTCCCTTTCAGGATCAGTCGTGGTCTTACAAACTCTACCAATGGTATGGACGAATCCGTTGCTTCATCAAAATGTGTAAAAGACCATAGCCGCACTTAAAAGCCGAGTACTCTACCGTTGAGTTAGCAACCCATATAAATAGGGTGTGTAGATACGATCGGAATAAAAAATAAATAAAGAGATTCGATTGCCCGACCTCGTCAAAACATTGAACTAGCAACAGATCAAAAAGAAAGATTTGATGATCAATTGTGAACATAAAAATGAACAGAGATCAGATGAAAATACAACAGATTCTGGGATAAATTATAGAGAAAATCTAAATAAATGTAAAAATTTATAGACTACCCATACTCTATTTTTTTTTTTTCATTATATTAACTAAGATACTTCTTGTGTCACAACGAAATTGACGAACCCATCGTTTGAGTGAAATAAAGAAACAAACTTATGAAATGTGGATAAATAGATCTATTTATCCACGATCGAATTATATTTGTTCGATACACCATTGTCAATATGAATTGAATGTTGAGAAAACCAATTCAATAAATAAAACAAGGACTTGTGTTGGAGTGACACTACAACATAGATAAGGGATGAAGTATGAGTGGGGAAATAAATAAGGAATTCCGGTAGGAAAAAAATGTCGGGTTTATTCAATATTTATTCAATAGAGGTACAATAAGCAAGATTGACCTTTTGTTTGTTGGTGGAGTCCCAACGAAAACCATCTGATTGATGGTAATCCCATAATTTCCCAGTTATTTCATCTATTCACTCAATCTTTTTTCTATCTGTCTCATATCAAGAGAAGATATTTTTTTTTATAGTTCTATGATACGGGGTCATGTGAGAGCAACAATGAATAGAGAATAGAGAAAAAAAATAAGGAATGGTGGAGAAACAATTAGACAAAGCTAGATACTGGGCACCCCCCCCCCTTTTTTTTATTTCATTAATTTCATTTGATTAATTCGAAATTCCTTAAATACCTCCGCCTTCTTTGAAATATCATGAACAGTTCCTGTAGGTTGAGCGCCTTTTTCAAGGAAATATAGAATAGCGGAAACATTTGAATAAGTTTGGTTCTTTATCGGATCGTAAAAACCCACTTTACGAAGATCTCTTCCCTCTCTTCGGGATCGAACATCAATTGCAACGATTCGATAGATGACTCATTGGGATAGACATAAATGAACAACCCCCCCTAGAAACGTATAAGAGGTTTTCTCCTCGTACGGCTCGAAAAGAATGATTCGAATTTATGTATTGTAGTGGCAAATAGATCCACAAAATCATCAATTAGACTATGATTTGAGTCATTTTTTTTTGTTCTTCCTTCCTGAAAAAAAAAAAAAGAAATCTCATTCGTACTCATAACTCAAGTTGGGTAATTCTCAAAGAGCTCGAAGGGAAATCCTTAAACATTTATTGAGCCGTCTCTAACCTCTTTTGTTTGTCTCGCCTAGAATCGATTTTATTTCTTCCCCATTCTGATCTAGTTGTTGAGACAATTGAAAACGGTGTTTCCTTGTTCCGGTATCCTTTATTTTATCTTTGCTTTGAATCCTTGGGTTTAGACATTACTTCGGTGATCCTTAATTGTTTCAAAAGGGTAGCAACATACCTTTTGTTATTTCGTTCTATGGAAACGATTGATTCCCCTGTGATACACTTTTGATCGGAATTGGTAAAACTATTTCGACAAATTCATTTTCTTTTTTTTTTTTACTTGTTCGAACTTGATCCTTTCAATTTCTATACCGAAGATATACTTACGAAGTTGTTCCAACTTATTGATTGGCATTAACCCTAGATCCTTCTCTCTGCTAAATGAACCAATTCTTTATGCTCGAGCTCCATCATGTGCTATATTATAATTATATTATTTTATTACAACCCCAAAATTGGGGTCCTAGTGGAATAGAACAAACTATGTCGAGCCGAGAGCATCTTCTTTGATATATAAAATGGTGGGTACAAGAATCCACAGCCGATAATGTCCTTCAAGTCGCACGTTGCTTTCTACCACATCGTTTCAAACGAAGTTTTACCATAACATTCCTCTAATTTTGGACCGGTATGGAATTGATTCAATATGGAATCATGAATAGTCATTGGCTCAATCGGTATATAGTATATGAAGTCCTCCATACTTTCATTTTCATAGATGGATCTGGAGAAGTCTCAGCAAGAATATAATTTAACCCCATAAATGAAACACATTTTTAAAAAACACGAAGAAATGCGTTGCTTAACACTTCTTTACATCTTCAACAGATTGTTAGGGATGATGAATCATGAAAGATCCAATTCTTTCTCAAACAACTAAAACTAAAGAAGGGTCTTTAATTAGATTACCGATACCGGAACAGAATGAGTCATTAACCAAATAAGCTATTCCAATGACCGGGAAAGATCGCAAGTGACTCGATAGGATAGATTCACCAATGTCACACTTCTTCGAGTAGAAAGAATTTATAAGGAATCATAAAAAACAATTTCAAGAATTTCCTACTTCGACATCATTACTGGAAATAAGTTTTCCAGTAAAGACTGAATTGAATCTCTAAATCCATCAACAAGTCGGTACAACGAGGATCTAAAAATGTTTAGCAGATATCTGATTAATTAAATCAGACGCGAATTTGATCATCATAAAAGACCTCTATGTTTCCTTTCCGATTGAATCATCAATAATTTAAACCAGATAAATGGGTCATGAAACAAATCCAATTGTTTTGTTTTCTTGGGGATGGATAGAAGGGGCTCATGAAAGAAAAAATGAAGGTCGGTATTCTTTCAGGTATTCTTTCATCTGATTTTATCGTATTCATCAGATACACCAAACAAGTGTTACCGGGGGTAATCGTGGGTATTTAAGGGATCGCAGATCTTTTTCGCCAAAACTGAAACACCGGTGTCACTGATCACTGAAATAGAACAATAACAATACATATAGGCATGGTTCATTTTCTACAGATTTTTCCTTACTTCAGATTCAGGAATCTTTCCATAAAGTAAAGTGAATGTATGAATCTCCCCCCTCCCCCAACTGATCGCTACATTGATTTCCAATTATTCATTGGAGCCAAATCAAATACAAAATAAAAGAAATTAGGTCCAAAGAAAATAATCTGTTCCGTATTGAATTTTCTTGTTTGTTAATAAGATCCGGATGACAAGGGTCTTGAAATTGATACCTTCCTTTCCTTTGCGGATTAACTCATATCGACACGAATTCCATGGGGATCATGAATCATATCCAAAGCCAATTTAAAAGGATCTTCTTATGGGATGCTATCCTGTCTTGTATAAGTACAAAGCAAAATGGGTTCATATCAATTCGTTGTTACTATTTTGTTTGATTTTGTCCCACCCCAGTCTCAGGAGCTTTAATTCCATCGCTGGAATTAATACCAAGAACCCCCCCGTTTTTTAGGATTCAGGATCCACATAGAATTAGTCATTTTGTCTACCCTATCTTTATTTATATTTACTTTAGGGAAGGTCGAGACTTCTCTTTTATTTCGCATTTCGACTCAGAATGCATCATGTGAGAATCCAAATATCATAGATATGGGACATAAAGTTTATCCAAATGACTAACTAACCTTCAATATGAATATGGGCGAGGGGGCGAACATACGCTGAATGGCCCACCCAGTTTTTTTTTTTGAATTTCACTTTGATCTTTGTTCCCATCCTACCTATATCAAAAAAGATATTTATTTCCATCCACATGTCATTGATACTCGATCCGTTTGTTTGTGAGAAACAAAATCGAAAGGGAAGATATGATTCTATAGAAGAATCATTAGAAATCACAAAGAAAGATTGGATCACATTGTATCCAACATTACACCCTTAAACAGAAGATTCTTAAAAAGAACAATCTTTGTTATGATAGAATTGGTCTGGGACGGAAGGATTCGAACCTCCGAGTAACGGGACCAAAACCCGTTGCCTTACCACTTGGCCACGCCCCATTTTTATTTCTATTCGACACCGATAAACACTAATATCGGTATTGGTTGTTCGTCAATTCCAGCCCCAATATCTATTGAATTGGTTGTTGCTATGATTTTACACATGTAGATGTAGAATCAAAATGAATTTATTGATCATTACATATAATTCAATTAAGATATTGTATGTAAGGTATGATTCCTTCTATTCTCATTTGAGAATTGAAGGATTTTTGATTGAGGGAGTTCAAAGAAAAAGAAATATTTTGCGGCCTACTTTCCCTTCTTTCTTCATTTTCCCCTTATATCAATAACCCAATAATAATGAAATTTTCTCCAAGAACAAAATGTTTGTTATGCTTAATATCTTTAGTTTGATCTGTCTTAATTCTGCCCTTCATTCGAGTAGCTTTTTCTTCGCCAAATTGCCCGAAGCTTATGCTTTTTTCAATCCAATCGTAGATGTTATGCCAGTCATACCTGTGCTCTTTTTTCTCTTAGCCCTTGTTTGGCAAGCTGCTGTAAGTTTTCGATGAGATCTTTAATACTGTCTTAGAAACATTCATGATTTATTCGATAAAATCAAAATTCTATTCTTAAGAATTGATAAGATCAGATAATGAACCCTCGACTCAAACATGGAAATTCTTTTGGATAACCGAGATGAATCGGAATCACCTCATTTCTTCATTCCTTCTGGGGGTCGAAGACCCTATGTATGGTCCCTACAATACCTAATTGTAGGTATGAGAGATCATTTTGTTAACGAAAGAATCAGAATCTTATTACAAATTCATTCCTGCAAATTCCTTATGTTTTCTAGAAACCGCTTCTTTTCTTGGTGTCAAAACGGAATATGTGGTACAAAAATGGAGAATCTATTCCCCTATTTCCCCCAAAATGATCTTGGAGATTGTGTAATGCTTACTCTCAAACTCTTCGTTTACACAGTAGTGATATTCTTTGTTTCTCTCTTCATCTTCGGATTCCTATCTAATGATCCAGGACGTAATCCTGGACGTGATGAATAAAAAAATCAGGGGTTTTTCCTTGCTCGATTTCTGAATTTTCTTAGGATTTTCTTTCTCCATTCCATACATTTAACTATGAGAAAGGGGGTTAGAGATTTTTTCGAATTCGAAAGGGAAATATCAAGTGATCAGAAGAAACGGAGAGAGGGGGATTCGAACCCTCGGTACAAATAATTCGTACAACGGATTAGCAATCCGCCGCTTTAGTCCACTCAGCCATCTCTCCTAATTTTAAAAGGATAATTCATATGTGACGCGTGAAATAAAGGTTGATAAAAGTTTTTCCTTATCTTTCTTTATTCTATAAATATAGACGAATTTGATCAATCATCAATTCCCTTTAGATAATGATTCGAAACAGATATCTCCAATAGAAAGAGTCCCTCTTTGATTTCGTCCGAAAAGTTCTTTCTTTTATTCCCCCGGCCTGGCCAGTACCTAGCCAGGCCATTCCTTGTTCCAATGAATCATAGATCAAATGATTTATTTGATTTGAAAACGAAAATGCTTGTTATTGAAGCAGCAACAAGGCTATTTCCATTCCTATGATAGGAGTGTCATTTCTTATTATGTTTTTCCTTTTCTCGATTTACTTAAATGGAATAAAAAAAACATATTTTTTTTCTATTATAATAGAACTCATATATTTCTTCAAAGAACATGTTTGAACCTGAACCCTTGAGTCCACAACCAAAACAATAGGATTTTTCACTCGATCCAATCGACCCGAATTCATAAGATTTGGCAGTTGAATGAATAGGAAAAGGAGTAGC